ACAAAAAATAAAGAGCTTCGAGCCAATAAAGACTAAGAATATTGACTCAAGAACTAATAGCTCCATTGTAGAATTCAGACCTAACCATTAAGTAAGAAGCGATGGGAACGATGGAACCTGTGAATTCAAAAGATTCTAGTGAAAATGAATTCGAATGATTCATTGATCGGGATGGCGGAACCGGCCAGAGACCAATTCATCTATTCGGAAAAGTTATGAACTAATGATAGAACTGAAATAGAATAGAAATTGAAAGAGTAAATATTCGCCCGCGAAAACTTTATTTTCTTGGATTGAGAAATTTGTGTCAATCCAATATCCAATACGATTTGATAAAGAGTAAAACAAAAGAAAGATTCCTTTTAAAATTCTAAAAATAAAATAGATAATAAAAAAAAAAATAGTTTTTTAATAGATTTAGTTATCTATTTATCATCATATCATATCTATCATATCTATTCTATATTATCTATATAAACAAGATATACAAATCTTAAATTGAATTCAAAATCTTGAATTTGAATTTCTTTTTTTCGCGAGGAGCTGGATGAGAAGAAACTCTCACGTCCGGTTCTGTAGTAGAGATGGAATTCAAAACAAACCATCAACTATAACCCCAAAAGAACCAGATTCCGTAAACAACATCGAGGAAGAATGAAGGGAATATCTTATCGAGGTAACACTATTTGTTTTGGTAAATACGCTCTTCAGGCACTTGAACCCGCTTGGATCACATCTAGACAAATAGAAGCAGGTCGACGAGCAATGACACGAAATGCACGTCGCGGTGGAAAAATATGGGTTCGTATATTTCCAGATAAACCTGTTACGGTAAGACCTGCAGAAACACGTATGGGTTCAGGTAAAGGCTCTCCCGAATATTGGGTAGCTGTTGTTAAACCAGGTCGAATCCTTTATGAAATGGGTGGAGTAACAGAAAATATAGCCAGAAGGGCTATTTCAATAGCAGCGTCCAAAATGCCTATACGAGCTCAATTCATAATTTTGGGATAAAAAAGAAATAGGCCTTAAAAATAGCGGGTGCAGGTTTCTTTTTTTGGACAAAAAATATTTCTTTTTTTCTTCGACCTTTGTATTGTAAAAAAAAGATAAAAAAAAAAAAATGATATGATTCAACCTCAGACCCATTTGAATGTAGCAGATAACAGCGGGGCTCGAGAATTGATGTGTATTCGAATCATAGGAGCTAGCAATCGTCGATATGCTAATATTGGTGACGTTATTGTTGCTGTGATCAAAGACGCAGTTCCAAACATGCCTCTAGAAAGATCAGAAGTGGTCAGAGCTGTAATTGTCCGTACTTGTAAAGAACTTAAACGTGACAACGGTATGATAATACGATATGATGACAATGCTGCAGTTGTGATTGATCAAGAAGGAAATCCAAAAGGAACTCGAGTTTTTGGTGCGATTGCCCGAGAATTGAGACAGTTCAATTTTACTAAAATAGTTTCATTAGCTCCCGAGGTATTATAAAATGAGACCACCGTATGGTTATAGTAGGCTATTTAAAAGAAATAGATTAAGATTCATTTAGTAGATTTTGTCTCACGTATATACCTTTCAAAATTCATATTCATAAACAAATATGTAAAAAAAAAAAAGAAAAACATGTTGATTATATCTAAATTTGGAGGCACCAATAATTTTAATTAATCATGGGTAGTGATACTATTGCTGACATAATAACCTCTATACGAAATGCCGATATGTATAGAAAAAGCGTGGTTCGAGTAGCATCTACTAATATTAGCCAAAGTATTGTTAAAATACTTTTACGCGAGGGTTTTATCGAAAACGTGAGAAAACATCGAGAAAACAACAAATCTTTTTTGGTTTTAACCCTACGACATAGAAGAAACAGGAAAAGTACTTATAGAAATCTTTTAAATTTAAAACGGATCAGTAAGCCCGGGCTACGAATCTATTCTAACTATCAAAGAATTCCTAGAATTTTAGGCGGGATGGGCGTTGTAATTCTTTCTACCTCTCGGGGTATAATGACAGACCGAGAGGCTCGACTAGAAAGAATAGGCGGAGAAATTTTGTGTTATATATGGTAATCTTTCTAATATCCAAATTGAATTTGAAACTTCTTTTTTGTGAAAAAGAAAAGAGAAGAGGTGGGTTGTCTAATAGGGTTCTTCCTCCACTAGTTGATACTTCAAGGGGGTTTTACCTGGAATGAAAGAACAAAAATGGATTCATGAAGGTTTAATTACTGAATCGCTTCCCAACGGCATGTTCCGAGTTCGTTTAGATAATGAAGATATTATTCTAGGTCATGTTTCGGGAAAGATCCGACGTAGTTTTATACGGATACTGCCAGGAGATAGAGTCAAAATTGAAGTAAGTCGTTATGATTCAACTAGAGGTCGTATAATTTATCGACTCCGCAACAAAGATTCGAAAGATTAGGTGTTTTTTCAACTTCACTATTTATAATTTATTTCGTAGGAATACGATTTGAAATTGAAAA